CCAATAAGGTTATCAAATGAAGTGTAATTACAATTGAAACAATAGAAAAAGAAATATGAGTTAATAGATGCTCTAAAGTTGAAAATATCATAAAAATGAAAAAGGGCGGGGGGGATCCCCTATATTAATTAAGAAAAAGAAATGGGAATTTTTTTTTATTATAGGATCTATTGGATATCTTTTAGAAGATGGCATGCCGCCACTCGGACTCGAACCGAGATGCTCTAGCACTGCTTCCTAAGAGCAGCGTGTCTACCGATTTCACCATAGCGGCTTGCTCGAACTCATAATAGCCTATTTATATTCAATCGTCGAGATCGAGATTGAACAAGTCAATTCAACCAAATCAGTTTTTTTAGTAAAGATTCAATTAGTAAATGATAAAAAAATGAGTTCAAAAGTCAATTTGAAGGTTCATTAGTTTCATTTTATTTAATTTTATTTACTTTTTTTGTCATTCTTTATGGTTTATCTAATTTCATAAATTGAAAAAAAAAATTTTTTCAATGAATTGAAAATATGTCTATTTTAGATTACTCCAAATTGACACATTTTTTGTACAAAATAGTGCACAAATTAAGTTCTTTTTTTGATTGGACTGAAAATTGGAGATATCGATATATAGAAAACTCATTACATATCCATATCGTAAATAAATTAACATATAATAAATAAATTAAGAAATAAATAAATATAAATTAAGTAATAAATAAATTAAGAAGTCAGAAAGTTATTCAAAAATTTTTAACACGGAATGAATTAGTTTCAACACGTCATTAATTTGAACTAAAAATCTTATATCTGGCCTTCCCGAAAAACAGAAAAATTTTTCATTCTTGTAATTGTAAAGGTCGATGGGGAAAAGAAGACTCCCCACCACCAAAATTTGAGTGAAAATATACTAAAAAGAAAGAAAAAATTTTGTATTTTTTTCTTGATTCTTCTTTTTTCCGAAAACAGAAGAATTCTTTTCTAAAATGAAGGGTCTATTTCATATTGATTAGAATAGGGACTGCCAATTGTTCATTTTAGATTAACTTTGATATTAACAAATTACTGAGACTTTTTTTTTTTTTTTTTTTTTTTTAGTAAAATCCATTCTGATTATTCCGATATTTTAGGACTTATATTTTAGGACTTATTTGTTTGTCGTACAAAAAAACTTTTTGAATTACCGGTAGAAAGAGATTTCCCTAATGACAAAGCTTTTAACGACGCCCCATATCCTTTCCTTTTCCAAATATTTTTACGAATACGCTTTTTTGATATCGAAGTACGTTTTTTTGGAACTGCCATTTAAAAGTTACTCGTTGTTATAGTTGGATGTGAAAGACATCTATTGTTCAAAACGAATTCTTTTTTCTTATTCATTATCTATATCTATTTTTTGTCTAAATAAGATTCTTTTCATAAAAAAGAAATTTAGATTTAGATATGTCAAAGATCGGTGAAAATTTTATAAAAAATGACTCAAAATAACAAAATTTTGATTCCATACGCTATTAGTAAATCCAAACATTTTGGTTTGGAACTTTTAGTTCTCGTTGTTTATCTCTCAAAGTTATCTCTTTATAATCTACTAAATCAAACTTAATAAAATCAATAAAGAACCTAAAAGACCCTTATTTTACTCATTCTATACTTTATTTACATAGAATAAAATCCCTCAAAGGATTATAAACTTTTGACTGAAAAATTGAGTCTTTTTTTAGTCAAACTTGAGAAAACAATAAACCTTCAATTTGAAAATTTGAACGAGACTATTAATAAATCTGTTAAAGGATACGTGGTTTCATAAAAAATATCTCAGTCATTTTTTATTCTTTATCGATCAAAAAAGTTCATTTTAGATCTATAATCTTCTAAACTTTACTAATAACTTTACTAATAAATTGTTTTGATTGAAAAGCAATCCCATAATGAATTAGTTAATGAGTTGGAATAAACTAACTAAAATCAAGGTTTTTTTTCATTAGACCGATGCTCTTAGTTAATCATATAATTCATATCAGGATAAAGTACTCTTTTTAGCTTAAATTTAGATCCTTGCTCTATTGTTATTTTACTATTATCAGTATTCGTTTTTATATGTCACTTGGGCATATAAGTTGACCAATTATAACTTCTTTTTTTTTTTTTTTGAACGATTTTAAAAAGACTCAGAATAAATACTAATATAAAATGATTCAATAAGTTAGTGCATATCTTGATTTTTTATTAACTTTTTTCGAAATAGGCAAGATCCGGTGAATCGGAAACAATTAATTAAGAATAAAAATTTTTTTTATGGAACAGACATATCAATATGCGTGGATAATACCTTTTCTTCCACTTCCAGTTCCTATGTTAATAGGGCTAGGACTTCTTCTTTTCCCGACGGCAACAAAGAGTCTTCGTCGTATGTGGGCTTTTCAGAGTGTTTTATTGTTAAGTATAGTCATGATTTTTTCTATCAATCTGTCTATTCAGCAAATAAATAGCAGTTCTGTCTATCAATATG